TCTATCCCTTAGTTTCGTTTCGGATCATGGATCGAACTAAATATCATAACTTTTGTTACCCATCCTGTATATTGCCCTTTTTCTTTTCGTTTCGTGTTGGAATGGAAACTTATTAAGCAGACGATACGATATTTTATGAAAAAAGTTCTTCGGATTCATATTCATAAGGGAAGTCACTATTTCGTTTTTCGATGTGGATTTCACAGAAAATCATAAAAAACAATAATATAATAATATAAATATAATAATAATAAAAAAGAATTAAAAAGAATACTAATAGAATAAAATTAAAAATATTTAAAAATATATTTTTAAATATAATATTAATATTTCATTTTTCGAATTTGAATTTGTTTGTTTTCTCGGTTGTATTCTTTTTTCAACACTAATATTGACAACAGTGTATCAAACAAATATAATCCGATCGTGAATAAATCGATCCATTTATTCATGTTCCATAGGCTTTTTTTTTACTGCATCAAACGGTGTGTTCGTTGGATTTTCTGTGATACAAACAAGGAGTTCTTTTTTAATTCAAAGGTAAATAGAAAAAAAAAAAAAAGAAAATCAAAAATGATAGATCACCTCTTTGTCTACTATGTTTTACATTTTTTTATACAATATTTTTTTTTATTGCGATTGTATCTACACATCCTTTATTTTCTTAGGGTTGCTAACTCAATGGTAGAGTACTCGGCTTTTAAGCGCGACTCCATTTTTTACACATTTCTATGAAGCAATTGGTTCATCCATACCATCGGTAGAGTTTGTAAGACCACGACTGATCCAGAAAGGAATGAATGGAAAAAACAGCATGTCGTATCAATGGCGAATTCTAAAAATTTTGAATTCTTATTATTTTATTGAATCTGGCCAAAATTTTTGTTTGAATTCTTGGCTCGGAACAAAAAAATTCAGTTGGGTTGAATTAATAAAGGGATAGAGCTTGGCGGCTCCAATTATAGGGAAACAAAAAGCAACGAGCTTTCATTTTAAATTGGAATGATTACCCCATCTAATTGTACGTTAAAAATAGATTAGTGCTTGATGCGGGAAAAGCTTTTCCCACGAAGGGATTATTGGTTTTTTTGATGAATCCTAACTATTAGCTATTCTCCATTATGGGGTGGCGATAAATGTGTAGAAGAAAGAGTATATTGATAAAGATTTTTTTTCCAAAATCAAAAGAGCGATTGGGCTGAGAAAATAAAGGATTTCTAACTAGCTTGTTATCCTAGAACAATTAGATGGAAAAAGCGAGGAGAGAGAGTCCGTTGATGGGTTTTACTTGTTTTCTAGGTATCCATTCGTATTCATTCTAATTCTAATATATATAATAAATAGGATACACTATTTTTTTTGGCTGTATCGCACTATGTATCATTTGAAAATCCAATGAATCCCTGATCCCGATCCTTTGACCAAATCAATTTTAAAAAATGGAGGAATATCAAGTATATTTAGAACTAGATAGATCTCGTCAACAGGACTTCCTATACCCACTTATTTTTCGGGAGTATATTTATGGACTTGTTTATGATCATGATTTAAATAGATCCATTTTGGTGGAAAATGTGGATTATGACAAGAAATCTAGTTTACTAATTGTAAAACGTTTAATTACTCGAATGTATCAACAGAATCATTTGATTATTTTTGCTAATGATTCTAACAAAAATCTATTTTGGGGGTATAACAAGAATTTGTATTCTCAAATAATATCCGAGGCTTTTGCCGTCGTCGTGGAAATTCCATTTTCCATACAATTACGTTCTTCCTTAGAGGGGGCAGAGGTTGTAAAATCTTATAATAATTTGCGATCAATTCATGCTATTTTTCCCTTTTTCGAGGATAAATTTACATATTTAAATTATGTGTCAGATGTACAAATACCCTATCCTATCCATCTGGAAATCTTGGTTCAAATCCTTCGATACTGGTTGAAAGATCCCCCCTTCTTTCATTTATTAAGGTTTTTTCTTTATCAGTATTTTAATTGGAATAGTTTTATTAATCCAAAAAAATCTATTTCTACTTTTTCAAAAAATAATCCCAGATTTTTCTTGTTCCTATATAATTTTTATGTATGTGAATACGAATCTATCTTCCTTTTTCTACGTAAAAAATCCTCTCAGTTACGATTAACATCTTTTAGCGTTCTTTTTGAGCGAATCCATTTCTATACAAAAATAGAACATCTTGTAGAAGTCTTTCCTAAGGATTTTTTTTTTCGTCTACCTCTACCTTATCATGATCCTTTCATTCATTATGTTAGATATCAAGGAAAATCCATTCTGGCCTCAAAGAGTACCCCTCTTTTGATGAATAAGTGGAAATACTATCTTATCCATTTATGGCAATGTTATTTTGATGTTTGGTCTCAACCAGGAACGATCCATATAAACCAATTATCCGAGCATTCATTTCACTTTTTTTGGGGGGGCTATTTTTCAAATGTACGGCTAAATCTTTCAGTGGTACGGAGTCAAATGCTGGAAAA